CCTTCGTATCCGAGAATCAACAAATTCTACCCCGCATTCTTCACAAGATTTCGGGTCTTCTTTTTCAGCCCCAATCCCTCGATAATTTCCACAAGCACAAATCCCACTTTTTATAGGTCCAGAAATTCTTTCACAAAACAATCCATCTTTCTCCGGTTTATTAGTTTTATAATGAAAAGTATAGGGTTTTGTCACCTCTCCAACTATCTCTCCATTGGGTAGAATTTTTTCTGCCCAAGCCCTGATTTGTTGAGGGGAAACTGGTCCAATTCGAAGTTGTTGATGTTTATACTGGTCGATCATAGAATAGAAATTCTGATTCATTGAGATCAAACTTCCTTCCTATTCATCTGGAAGTTCTTTTCAGATACAAGGAAATGGTTCAGTTCCAGGGACAAAGATCGTAGTTCTCGAACGAGCAATCGAAAAGATTCTGGAGCACCCTCTGGGTTAGGTACTGTTGCTCCAATAATCGTAGCACCAAGTACTTCTTGACGAGCTCTAATATGATCAGATTTATAAGTAAGCATCTCTTGTAAAATATGAGCAACACCAAAGCCCTCTAGAGCCCAAACTTCCATTTCTCCTACTCTTTGTCCCCCTTGTTTGGCCCTCCCTCTAAGAGGTTGTTGTGTAACAAGTGCGTACTGCCCACTGGAACGTCCATGGATTTTATCATCAACTTGATGAATTAATTTTAGGATATAGGACTTTCCTATTAGAACAGGTTGTTCAAAAAGATCTCCTGTTCTTCCATCAAATATTCTGCTTTTTCCCGGATATTCGGGTTCAAATACCCATGGATTTTTTGTTTGCTTACTGGCTTCATATAATTCAGAAAACACTAGTTTTCTTGAGGCTTCTTGCTCATATCTCTCATCAAAGGTCCCTATTCTATAATGTTTCTTTAGCAGATCCCCCGCTAACCCGAGCGAACATTCAAATATCTGTCCCACATTCATTCGTGAGGGGACTCCTAATGGGTTGAATACCATATCAACGGGCGTTCCATCTTGCAAATAGGGCATATCTTGTCTAGACAAAATCTTCGAAATTATACCCTTATTCCCATGCCTTCCAGCTACTTTATCACCTACTTTGATTTCACGTTTCTGTGAAATATATACACGAATCCTTTCTGGATTAGAATTGGAAACCTCCTTTCTATGGATCCATCTCACATCAATAACTCGACCCCTTCCCCCTATAGGTAGTCTTAGAGAAGTTTCTTTTGAAGTGGATACCTGAATGCCAAGTATAGCTCGTAATAATCTATCCTCCGGGGCATATGACGATTCGCTCGCTGTCTGAGGTGTTAATTTACCTACTAAGATATCACCTGTTTCTATCCAAGATCCCAGCATCACAATTCCATTTCTGTCTAAATTTCGGAGTAAACGAGCCTCTAAATGCGGGATCTCCTTAGTGATTCTTTCAGGACCTTGGCTTGTTACATGAGTCTGAATTTCATATTTACGGATGTGAAAAGAAGTATAAATATCTTCATATACCAGACGTTCGCTAATGAGTACTGCGTCTTCAAAATTGTAACCTTCCCATGGCATATAAGCTACTAATACATTTTTTCCTAAAGCGAGTTCCCCACCAGCTGTAGCCGCACCGCCCGCTAGAATTTGTCCCTTTTTAATGTATTTACCCCGCTGAACCTGAGTTTTTTGATGCATACAAGTATTTTTGTTGGAACGTTTATACATAACTAATGGAATGCTTAGAGTATCCCCATTACTTGATAAGATGATCTTTTGAGTATCAGTAGAAAGGATTTTTCCCTTGCGTTCGGCTATAGCTGAAATCCCCGAATCTAGAGCCGTTTGGCCTTCCAACCCAGTTCCAACAATGCACTTCTCGGACCGAGAAAGGGGAACTGCTTGGCGCTGCATATTAGAACTCATTAAAGCTCGATTCGCATCATTATGCTCGATAAAAGGAATGAGGGAAGCTCCAATAGAAAAATATTGGAAGGGAAAAATGCTTCTAAGATGAATCTCATCCCATGCAGTAGTTAGGAATTCTTGACGATATCGAGCTGGAACAACTTGTTGTTCTTGAATACCCCGATTCAAGGCCAAAGAATTTCCTGCTGCTACCATATAATATTCATCTCTATTTGGTGATAAATAAACCATCTGTGCCTCTTTTGATCTCTCAGATAATTCATAAAACGGACTTTCTATAGATCCCCAATAACCAACCTTCACATGAATAGCTAATGATCCAATAAGTCCAACATTGATTCCTTCGGACGTGTCAATTGGACAAATACGTCCATAGTGACTCGGATGTATATCTCGTATCCGAAAACTAGCAGTTCGCCCCGTCAATCCTCCAGGACCCAAATAACTCCATTTCCGCCCATGAACAATTTGTGTCAATGGATTAGTTCGATCCAAAACTTGAGATAAAGGGTGTAGGCCAAAAAACGATTCATAAGTAGTTGTTAATGAAGTTGAAGTGACCAAATTTTGAGGAGTCGGTATCAATTTATGCCGGATTGCTCCACATAGAGTTCCTCGAACCGTATTTTCTAAACGAACAAGAGCCAATCCGAATTGATCCTGTAATAGATCTGATACAGAACGAATACGTTTATTTTTCAAGTGATTCATATCGTCAAGTGTACCCATTCCCAATTTCATTCCAATCAAATGATCCACAGCAGCCAATAGATCTCGTGGTAACAAAAATGTATTGTTTTGGGGTATATCAAGATTAAGTCTCCGGTTCATATTTCGTCGACCAATCTTTCCTAATTCACATCTTTGTTGAAAAAATTTCTTTTGTAAGTCCTTGCATAAGGACTCAGAAAATACCGGATCCCCCCCTACACAGGCAAATTGTTGATAAAACTCCAAAATAGCATTTTCTTTTGACCCAATCCTTTTTTTATCTTGATCATTCGGGAAAGACAAGAATATTTCAGGGTAACAAACATTATCTAGAATTTCTCTGATATTCAAACCCATAGCTGATGATAGAACTAGAATAGATATTTTTTGTTTTCTACTTACACGGGCCCATATCCTTGCTTTTGTATCAATTTCTAATTCTGACCTTCCCCCCCAATCCGATATTATAGTACTGGTATAGACAGAAATTCCGTTATGTTCCAATTCTGAACGGTAGTAAATACCGGGACTTTGCAATATTTGGTTGATCACAATTCGGTATATTCCATTTACTATAGAGGTTCCAAAAGAATTCATTATAGGGATGTTTCCAATAAACACGGTTTGTTCTTGCATATTTCTACCGGTTTTCCAAATTAAGACCGCGGGTACATATAATTCAGAAGAATATGTGAGTGATTCATACACAGCATCTCTTTCTTTTATCAAGGGCTCTACCAATTGATATGTTTCCACAAATAATTGAAATTCAATTTCTTGATCTCTATCTTCAATTTTTTGAAACTTCTGAAATTCTTCCGTCAAGCCCTGATTAATGAACCTACAAAATCCCTCAAATTGTATCTGACTAAATCCAGGTATTGTGGACATTTCCTCATTTCCATTCTGGAGCATCTTAATCTGAAGTTTCCTCTTTATTTCAAAGATCCCATTATTGGGGCTTGGCTCACTATTCATCGAATCAAACCCTACCGATTAATCTAGCAATGATGGAATGGATATTCTGTTTAATAAATCACATAAAATTTTAGTCAACTCCATCCATATATATCCTACGTATAAATGGAAGCAAGACAGAGAAATGGAGGGCTTTTGAATTTTAGATTTTAGATGCAAGTTTGAATTTGAGCTTAAGCCGGGTACAAATAGAAAGAAATAGAAATTGATAAAGCATTCCTGGGAAAAATTCTGTTACTTAGGCTGATGGAGTCTTTTATCGGATATCAAAATTTATCCAATTTTGACCTAATTATTTTATTATGATATTACGATCAGGGTACAAAAAAAGAAAAAATCAATGAATTCAGGATTGAATCTGCCCTCTATGAATAAGATAAAAACAGAAGAAAACAGCATAGAGTTTCTCTTTTTTTAGCACACGCAATTGAATGTTCAACAAGTAATTTGCAAATCTTTTTTTGGTCATAGGAGTAATCTTTAGGAAGTACATGCCAATCTAGTTATCTAGCTATCCGTATATCACATCTTTTATCATAATTGAATTTGGTGCAACAGAGGTTAGGTGACACTCTATCATAATGTCTATCTTCTATTCATATTCAATGATATACTCAAGCACGATGATCCTTCCTATATAGGGATAGGATATGTGCATAAGAAATAGACCCGGGCTCGGTATCCACGTAGAAGAATCTATGTTCTGGGGTTTACATATACACATCTATTTTCTTATAATTCTAATTGTTAATGTATATTGATAATGATTAGTCGTATAGTCGTAAATCAATTGGATTTTGCATCCATTAAGGTAATAAAAATGGAGATACAAAATAGCTGTTCGCTAATTCAAAGTAAGAAAAGTAACTAACAGTAAAAGAGTAAAGGAATGAAGTAAAGATTTAATTATTCTAAATTGCCCTGCATTTTAGAGTCTGTGACCGGGGCAGGGAATCTTTTCACTTTTCTATAGATCTATAGAAAAGTGAAAAGATAAGGTAAGTTTTTAAGCGACGCGTGTTTTGAGATAAGATAAATCGAAGAAAAGAAAAGAATAGAAACAGGATCCAATAAAGAATAGGAATCCTTTTTTTGGAAAAGGATAAGTACAATGGGATTCAAGATCCAAAAAGAAAAGGAAGTAAGAAAGTAAAAAATTCAAATCAAAACAAGATGAGGATAGGAATAGAAAGATAATAATGATAAATAGAATTAGAATATAAGTAATATAATAGATATATCTAATTGAAATCTCATTTTATTATTTATTTCTAATTTCTTTATCCATTTTGGATGAAATTTGGCGGCATGGCCAAGCGGTAAGGCGGGGGACTGCAAATCCTTTATCCCCAGTTCGAATCTGGGTGTCGCCTGATCAACAAAAGAATACTGTCA